CAAAAAGTAAAACGAATGTAAAAAAAAGAATTTCTTTTACATACCCACCCAGTTTATTCATTTTTTTAGAAAGAATAACAAAAAGATTCTTGTTGACACTAACTAAAACTTCCCCTTTTTACACCCATTCTCTTTATCCTAAAAACCCACAAAGTAATAATAGAAGCATCGAGTTTCGAATTAGAATTGAAACTTTAGAAAAAGAATTTCCTTTTATCGATATACTAGAAACAAGAATTCGATTATGTACTGATGGTACTTATAACAACTATTTTTCTAAAATATATGATCCCTTGTTGAATAGCCCATACTTATTCAAAATAAAAAAAAAACCATTACCTAATAATTTGAAAACTTATAAAGAAAATTTAAGAGAGACGGTTGGTATAAATCAGATTCATGATATCCTTTTTACTTTTACCTATTCTGATTCCGAAAAAATTGAACTAAAAGAGGACGCAGCTCAATATAATAAATTATCAATTTCTAGTAATAATTTATTATTATTAACTACTGGTGAATTTGATACCGAACCAACTCATAATTTAAATTTTAATCCTTGTTTATTGTCAGACCAAGAAGAACTAAAAATAGATTTAGAAAAAGAAAGAGAATTTTTCAAAAATTTTTTTAAAACCATTCCAAACCATCCTAATCTCACTAAAATTACAAAAGAATCTAGTGGACTAAAAGAAATCCGTAAAATAGTTCCCCGGCAGCCATATGAATTAATTACCGAGTTCCAACAAAAATCAGGAGAATATCCAAATAAGCGGTCGCAAATTCGCTCAAGAAAAGCCAAATTTGTAGTAATTTTAACTCCTATCAAGGAAAATACTATTACTAATAGTAATAAAGATACTAAGAAAAATAAAGATGCAAATATAAAAATAAAAGATCTAAAAAAGAGAATAGTTTTGGTACGGTATTACCAACAATCTGATTTTCGCCGGGGAATAATTAAAGGTTCTAGCCGTGCTCAAAGACGTAAAATTAGTATGTGGGAACCATTTCAAGCAAATGTACATTCTCCTCTTTTTTTGGATCTAATCAAAAAATCCCCTTGGTTTTCATTTGATAGATCCGGACTTATTAAAGTAATTTTTCCAAATTGGATACACAATCGAATTGATTTCAAAATTTTTGAAAATACGGATGAAGAAACAAAAAAAGAACATAAAAAAGAAGAGAACAGACGACAAGAGCAAACCCGGGCAGATATAGCTGAAGCATGGAATAGCATTCCAATTGCAAGAAAAACAAGAAGTTTGATGCTAATAATTCAATCGAATTTGAGAAAATATATTCTATTGCCTTCATTGATAATAGCAAAAAATATTGGACGTATGGTTTTATTGCAAATTCCTGAATGGAATGAGGATCTACAGGAATGGAATAGAGAACTGCATATTAAATGTACATATAATGGTATTCAATTATCGGAAACTGAATTTCCGAAAAATTGGTTAAGAGAGGGTATGCAGATAAAAATCCTATTTCCTTTCTGCCTGAAACCTTGGCACAAATCTAAACTACGACCCTCTCGTAGAAATCTAATGCAAAACAAAAAAGAAAGAAATGATTTTTGTTTTTTAACAGTTTGGGGACTGGAAACGGACCTTCCTTTTGGTTCTCCTCGACAACGATCTTCCTTTTTTAAACCTATTTTTAAGGAATTGGAAACAAAGATTGGAAAATCGAAAAATACCTATTTTTTAGTTCGAAAAACTTTAAAGGGAAAGACGAAATTAGTTTCAAAACAAATAAAAAATTGGGTTATACAAAATTCATTTTTTATAGAAAAAAAAATAAGAGTATTTTCAAAATTAAACCCAATCTTATTCTTTAGCGCAAGCAAGGTCTATAAATCGAATCAAACGAAAAACAACAAAGACTCTACAAGCATCAATAATGAGATAATTCCTAAATCATTGATTAGTCAAATTCAATCTTTAAACCGGACAATGACAGAAAAAAAAAATAAGGATCTAACTGCTAGGGCAATCACAATCCGGAATCAAATAGAAATAATGACAAAAGATAAAAAAAAAAACACAAGAATATATATTAGTGCTAACAAAAGAATTTATAAAGATAAAAGATTGGAATTTTCAAAATTTTTTTTTGAAATAATAAAACGGAGAAATGTTCGATTAATCTCGAAAATATATTTCTTTATAAATTTTATTGTTGAAAGAATATACATAAATCCTGTTTTGTCTATCATTAATCTTTCCAAACTCATTAGACAACCCTTTCTCGACTCAACAAACAAATTTATCAATAAATTCATAAATATTCATGAAGCAGATGAAGAAAGAATTAATAAAAAAAACGAAAATCTAATTCACTTTATTTCAATTATTTCAACTATACAAAAGTCAATTAATACTATTAGGAATCAAATAAATTCACAAAAATGTTGCTACTTATTCTACTTGTCACAAGCATATGTATTTTACAACTTATCACAAACTCAAGGTATTAATTTGGATAAATTAAGATATGTTTTTAAATATCACGATTACGGAATTACTTTTAAGAATTCCTTTGAAGGGATAATTCACTTGCAATTAAATCAGAATAAACGCTTCAATTATGGAACAAATCATTGGAAAACCTGGGTAAAGAAATTAAAACGACACCATCAATATAATTTATCTAAGATTCGAAGGTCTAGATTATTACCAAAAGGGTTGAGAAATAAAATTTCTCAACACCCTATGGCTCAAAATTGCAAAAGGGGTTCATATGAAAAAGATGTATTAATCTCGTTCAAAAAACAAAATCCTGTTGAAGCCTATTTCTTACAGACTAAAAACGATAATTTAAAAAAAAACTCTCGATATGATCTTTTATCATATCAATCTAGTAATTCTGAAAATCAAAAAAAGGGGGACTTATCTATTTATGGATCACCTTTTGAAACACAAGTAAATAGAAAACAAGGTAGTTATTCCAACTCAAACACGCATAAATACAACTTTTTTGATATATGGGAAAGGAGTCCTATTCCTAATTATATAGGAAAGAGCGATAGAAAATCTAAAAAAAAAAAACCTGATAGAAAATATTTTGATTGGAAAACTCTCCATTTTGATCTTAGACAAAAGATCGCTATTGAATACTGGATCAAGATCGATACTAAGAGTAATCAAAATACTAAGATTAAGACTAACAATTATCAAATAATTGTTAAAAAAAACCTTTTTTATCTCGCGCTTCCGAAAAAACTTAAAATTAAGGCGCCAAACCCCCCAAAAACCTTTTTAGATTGGATGGGAATGAATGAGGAAATACGAAAGTGTCCCATCTCAACCCTAGACTTTTGGCTCTTCCCAGAATTTTTAATACTTTCTAATCTATATAAAATGAAACCTTGGGTTATACCGAGTAAAGGACTTCTTTTACGAAGGGATCTAAATAAAAATATCGTTGAGAACAAAAAAGTTGAATGGCTTATACCGTCTAAAAAAAAAAATCTAACAAGCAAAAGAAATCTTAGATCAGATGTACAAAAACGGGTAAATCTTGAATCCCACTTTTCAACAAAGCATCAAAAAGATATTGAAGAAGACTATGGAGGATCAAAAGTAACGAGGAGTAAAAAAAAAAAACAATACAAAAGCAAGGTAGAAGCAGAATTCAATTTATTGCTGAAACGTTATTTACTTTTTCAATTGAGATGGGGTGATGCTTTGAATCAACGAATGATCAATAATATCAAAATATATTGTCTACTGCTTAGACTGTTAAATCCAAGAAAAATTGTTAGATCTTCAGTTCAGCGAAGAGAAATGACCTTGGATATACTGCTAATTCAGAATAATTTAAGTGTTGTAGAATTGATAAAAAAAGGGATATTAGTTATCGAACCCGCCCGTTTGTCTGTAAAAAATGATAGACGGTTTATTCTGTATCAAACTTTATGTATTTCATTGGTTCATAAGAGTAAGCACAAAACTAATCAAGGATACCCAGAACAAGTAGATATTGATAATAATTTTTTTGATTTACTTGCTCCTGAAACCATTTTACCTCATAAATATCGTAGAGAGTTTAGAATGAAAATGAATTTAAATTCCAAAAATAGGAATAAAAATATAGGATTTTGCATCGTGAATAACTGTAGTCAATCTTTTGACAAACATAAGCATCTTGATAAAAAGAAGAATGAATTAATTAAAGTCAAATTTTTGACTTGCTCTAATTATCGATTAGAGGATTTAGCTTGTATGAATCGCTATTGGTTTGATACAAATAATGGAAGTCGTTTCAGTATGTTAAGGATATATACGTATTCCGAGTTGAAACGTTGTTGGTAGCACCCTTTTCCTATATATATTATATCCTATCCCTATTCGATAAAGAAATCCCTATTCGATAAAGAAATTCAAGTTGTATATACCACAGTAAAATTACTAACATTATTCTTATTCATCAGTCAAATCCATATCGTTAAAAAAATTGGAAGAGGAAAAATCTTGTATGATCAAAAATGTATTGATTTCGATTAGCTCTAAAGAAGAAAACAGAGGGTCTGTTGAATTTCAAATATTAAGTTTTACCAATAAGATACGGAGGCTTACTTCGCATTTAGAATTGCACAAAAAAGATTTTTTATCTCAGAGAGGATTGCGAAAAATTTTAGGAAAACGTCAACGGCTGTTGGCTTATTTGTCAAAAAAAAATAGAGTACATTATAAAGAATTAATTGGTCAATTGAGTATTCGAGAGACAAAAATTCGTTAATTGAAAAATTAATATTGTTTTAAGTGCTTATTTTTTTTTTATTCTTTAATTCGAATTTTTTATTTTTATTAATTTCTTTTGACTTTCAGCAATTCATGTAAGAATGAATCAATAAAAAACTTATGACTGGGCCAGATACAAGAAAAGACCTTATGATAGTAAATATGGGTCCTCACCACCCATCAATGCATGGTGTTCTTCGACTCATCGTTACTCTAGATGGCGAAAATGTTGTTGACTGTGAACCAATATTGGGTTATTTACATAGAGGGATGGAGAAAATTGCGGAAAATCGAACAATTTTACAATATTTACCTTATGTAACTCGCTGGGATTATTTAGCGACTATGTTCACAGAAGCAATAACAGTAAATGGTCCCGAACAGTTAGGAAATATTCAAGTACCTAAAAGAGCTAGTTATATCCGAGTCATTATGTTGGAATAGGTTGATTTTATATTTTTATTTTATTATTCGAGTTGATGAATAAAAGTTAAGTTATATGAGTGAAATAAAACGGCTTTTCATTTTGCAGTAAAAGATTGATTCTCATTTCCTATGTATAAGGATTAAGTAAAAGGAAACATAAGTAGTAGGGACTGTTTACCCCAAGACCTTACCCCAAGATTGGTTGTTTATTCATCACTTCTTGAAGCGGGTTTAAAAGATAGATTTTTTTATCTATTAGCCTAGGTATTAGGTATATTAAAAAAAAAATTCAGGTTGAACAAAATTGAGTGGATGGTTAGGAAGACTAAGATACACAAAGAATTAGTAATGAAGATTCTCTAAGTTATCCGCGAGAACGTTTGTATACATAAAAGGAATTTTAATTGGGACTTTTAGTTGGTAGAAATGATCAAGAAGTACTACCCACGATTCCGATTCAGAGTATGCTCCTATCCGTCGATTAAAAAAAAAATAACTATTACGAACGAAGTAATCTTTTACTTTTTGTAAAATCCCTTAATATACGATATACGAGAAAAAGATAAGATCAATTCCGAAGCATTTTTTAATATTTTAATTAAAAAATAAAAAAAAAATAAAGCAAACAGAATTCCGCCGATTTAATTCGGGACCTTGGGAGAAGTTTTAACTCTATCCTACAAAATATAAAAATCAATAATAATGAAATGTCCTTATATTTAGCTGTGATCTTTGAGGAGCCGTATGAGGTGAAAATCTCATGTACGGTTTTGGAATAGCGATGAAAACGGTGGAATTCTGATCGACTATAATTATCTAACAGTTCAAGTACAGTTGATATAGTTGAAGCGCAGTCAAAATATGGTTTTTGGGGGTGGAATCTGTGGCGTCAACCTATAGGATTTATCATTTTTTTGATTTCTGCTCTAGCCGAGTGTGAGAGATTACCTTTTGATTTACCAGAAGCAGAAGAAGAGTTAGTAGCCGGTTATCAAACCGAATATTCCGGCATCAAATTTGGTTTATTTTACCTTGCTTCTTATCTGAATCTACTAGTTTCTTCATTATTTGTAACAATTATTTACTTTGGGGGTTGGAATCTTTCGATTCCCTATCTATTTGTTCCTGACATTTTTTTCATAAATAAACCGGGGAAAGTCTTTGGAACAATAATCAGTATCTTTATTACATTAGGTAAAACTTACTTGTTCTTGTTCATTTCTATTGCCACAAGATGGACTTTACCAAGGCTCAGAATCGACCAACTATTAAATCTTGGTTGGAAATTTCTTTTACCTATTTCTCTAGGTAATCTGTTATTAATAACCTCGTTTCACCTTCTTTCGCTCTAAGGTATTAGAGTAATTTCTATTCACGACTTCTCTCAAACAAGAGAAAGAAACACGTATTTTGAATTTATACCTATTCATGATATGTTCCCTATGTTAACTGAGTTGATTAATTATGGTCAACAAACAATACGAGCGGCTCGGTACGTAGGTCAAGGTTTCACAATAACTCTGTCTCATGTGAATCGTTTACCGATAACTATTCAATACCCTTATGAAAAACCGATCACATCGGAACGTTTACGGGGCCGCATCCATTTTGAATTTGATAAATGCATCGCTTGTGAAGTATGTGTTCGTGTATGTCCTATCGATCTACCCGTTGTAGATTGGAAATTGGAAAGTAATATTCGAAAGAAACGGTTGTTTAATTACAGTATTGATTTTGGAATCTGCATATTTTGTGGGAATTGTGTCGAGTATTGTCCGACAAATTGTTTATCAATGACTGAAGAATATGAACTTTCGACTTATGATCGTCATGAATTGAATCATAATCAAATTGCTTTAGGTCGGTTACCGACATCAGTAATTGACGATTACACAATTCGAACAATTTCGAATTCACCTCAAATAAAAAACGTATAAACCCCCTGAAAAATAAGGTTTTGTTTGATCAATCAAGATATTGGCTAAAATCTTCATTTAAAATGATTTTAAAATATACATTTTAAAATTCTTTTTTTTTTGGTCTAATTATCTAATTACAATGCCCCAAGAACACTATCTACATCAAGCCACACCCATTCAACTTTTGTTTCGTTTTAATTAAGTTTAATTAAGTTAAGAAGTATCATAAACATAAAACAAGTGGAGTCTCTTCTTTTTTCTTTTTCCTGGTCAGGTCAATAAAGTCATGAAATACTTTTATTTCTATCTTTTTAAATTAAATGGATTTACCTGAACCAATACCAGATTTTATTTTAGTCTTTCTGGGATCAAGTCTGATCTTAGGGGGTTTAGGGGTCGTATTACTTCCCAATCCAAATTTTTCTGCTTTTTCGTTGGGATTGGTTTTGGTTTGTATATCTTTAGTCTATATTTTATTGAGTTCTTACTTTGTAGCTGCTGCGCAGCTACTGATTTACGTAGGGGCTATAAATATTTTAATCATTTTTGCTGTGATGTTCATGAATGGTTCAGAATATTCCAACTATTTTAATTCTTGGACAGTTGGGGATGGAATTACTTTGATGCTTTCTACAAGTCTTTTTAGTTCGCTAATTACTACTATTCCAGATACGTCATGGTACGGAATTTTTTGGCCTACAAGATCAAACCAGATTGTGGAGCAAGATTTGATAATTAATAGTCAACAAATTGGAATTCATTTATCAAGAGATTTTTTTCTTCCATTTGAACTTATTTCAATAATTCTTTTAGTTGCTTTAATAGGCGCAATTGCTGTAGCTCGTAAATAACAATAATAAAATCATCAATGAAAAAATTTAATATGTGTTATATGTCATTCAATCGAATCGGTTGAATTCTTATTTCGATTAAAAATCATGAGATTTCGAAGGAGTTGTTTAATAATGCTAGAACATGTACTTGTTTTGAGTGCCTATTTATTTTGTATAGGCATCTATGGATTGATCACAAGTCGAAATATGGTTAGGGCCCTTATGTGTCTTGAACTTATACTGAATGCAGTTAATATGAATTTTGTAACATTTTCTGGTTTTTTTGATAATCGTCAATTAAAGGGAGAAATCTTATCAATTTTTGTTATAGCTATTGCAGCCGCTGAAGCAGCTATTGGACCGGCTATTCTTTCAGCAATTTATCGTAATCGAAAATCAACTCGTATTAATGAATCCAATTTATTGAGTAAGTAGTATTTATTATATAAATTTGAATATTAAAAATAAAAAATAAATAAAGAAATGAGAATTCGTATAGTTGCTACATTAAGATATGATCTTGGTTAAAAAAATAGACTAAATCAAAGTATTTTGGCCTTGTCTACTAAAGCAATCCAGAAATTAAAGCAATCCAGAAATAGATTGATTAGAAAAATTCTGATAACTTTCTGATAACTTGTTGATTCGTCTGGTATCTAAATATATGGTTTGTTTCTAAGATTACCAGATTGAAATCTTATAACGTTCAAAAATGCATAGATCCAATGTCACATTCAGTAAAGATTTATGATACATGTATAGGATGTACTCAATGTGTCCGAGCTTGCCCAACTGATGTATTAGAAATGATACCTTGGGACGGATGTAAAGCAAAACAAATTGCTTCTGCTCCAAGAACAGAAGACTGCGTTGGTTGTAAAAGATGCGAATCTGCCTGTCCAACAGATTTTTTGAGTGTTCGGGTTTATTTATGGCATGAAACAACTCGCAGTATGGGGCTAACTTATTAATACGCTCTAGAAAACTAGACTTGAACCCATAACCCATTTTATTTTATTATTTTTTTACCGACAAGATTTGTGCTCATAAAAATATTATGAGCACGGGTTTTTCTGGTCCAAGTATATCTTGTCTTTACCACGAATTTTTTTCCTTGGTTAACGCTAATTGTAGTTTTTCCAATATCTGCGGGTTCCTTAATTTTCTTTTTTCCACATCGGGGAAATAGGATAATTCGTTGGTATACTATTTGTATATGCGTCTTAGAATTCCTTTTAATAGCCTATACATTTTGTTATCATTTCCAACCAGATGATCCATTAATACAATTAGTGGAGGATTCTAAATGGGTCAGTTTTTTTGATTTCCATTGGAGATTAGGAATAGATGGACTTTCTATAGGACCCATTTTACTAACAGGATTCATCACCACTCTAGCTACTTTATCGGCTTGGCCGGTTACTAGAGATTCTCGATTATTTCATTTCCTAATGTTAGCAATGTACAGCGGGCAAATAGGATCATTTTCTTCTCGAGACCTTTTACTTTTTTTCATCATGTGGGAGTTAGAATTAATTCCCGTTTATCTACTTCTATCTATGTGGGGAGGAAAGAAACGTCTGTATTCGGCTACAAAATTTATTTTGTACACGTCTGGAGGCTCCGTTTTTCTATTAATGGGAGTTCTGTGTATCGGTTTATATGGTTCTAATGAACCAACATTAAATTTTGAAACATTGGCCAATCAGTCGTATCCGGGTGCCTTAGAAATACTATTCTATATTGGTTTTTTTATTGCTTTTGCTGTCAAATCACCGATTATACCTTTACATACATGGTTACCAGATACCCATGGAGAAGCACATTATAGTACTTGTATGCTCCTAGCTGGAATCTTATTAAAAATGGGAGCATATGGGTTGATTCGTATCAATATGGAATTATTTTCTCACGCCCATTATTTATTTTCCCCTTGGTTAGTAATAGGGGGCACAATCCAAACAATCTATGCGGCTTCAACATCTCTTGGCCAACGGAATTTAAAAAAAAGAGTAGCGTATTCGTCTATATCTCATATGGGCTTTATAATTATAGGAATTGGTTCGATAAGTGATACAGGACTTAATGGAGCTCTTTTACAAATAATATCGCATGGATTTGTTGGTGCTGCACTCTTTTTCTTGTCGGGGACGGCTTACGATAGAATACGTCTTGTTTATCTTGACGAAATGGGCGCAATAGCTATCCCAATGCCAAAAGTATTCACGATGTTCAGTAGCTTTTCGATGGCTTCACTTGCATTACCGGGTATGAGTGGTTTTGTTGCTGAATTGATAGTTTTTTTTGGAATAATTACCAGCCAAAAATATTTTTTACTGCCAAAAATGCTAATTACTTTTCTAATGGCAATTGGAATCATATTAACTCCTATTTATTCATTATCTCTGTCACGACAGATGTTCTATGGATACAAGCTTTTTAATGCTCAAAATTCTTATTTTTTTGATTCGGGACCACGAGAGTTATTTATTTCAATTTCGCTCTTTTTACCCGTCCTAAGTATTGGTATGTACCCAGATTTCATTTTTTCACTGTCGATTGACAGGGTAGAAATTATATCTAATTATTTTCTAAATGGTTTTCATAACTAAACTTAAAAATGCTATGATTTAAAAATAATTTAGAAGTTATTTTTAAGTAAAGAAAATATAAAACCACATGGATACGAACCCTATCCATGTGGTTTTATATGCAACATACTCTGTTGTAGTCGTAAGATACATTCGTGACTTTAATTATATGTTAAAGGAACCATAACTATGCAACCCTACTCCAAATAGATTGACCCCAAAATAGCATATCCAAATTATAAGAAAGCCCATAGACGCTACAATTGCCGAATTTTCTCCTTGCAAGTTTCGATTTGTTCGAGTATGTAAATAAATCGCGAATATGATCCAAGTAATAAATGCCCACGTTTCTTTTGGGTCCCAATTCCAATACGACCCCCATGCTTCATTAGCCCATACTGCTCCCGAAAGAATACCTATGGTTAAAAATAGAAACCCTAAACTAATAACCCGATAACTCCAATAATCCAATTCTTGAATCAATTGTGATCTGTAATAATTCTTGCCGAAAAAAAAATTATTTTTTTTTATTTTTAAAAGATTATTTCTTTCACCGATGTATTCAATTTTACTAAAGGTAAATGAATCGTGTACTAAAAACTGACTTTGACAAAAAAGATAGAAAATTTTTATGCTTTTTCGAAATGTAATCACTAGAAGTGCTGCTGATAATAATGATCCACATAAAAGGGATGCATAACCCAATATCATCATTGTTACGTGCATCATTAACCATTCGGATTGAAGAGCAGGTACTAATACTGAAGATTGGTGTATTTCAGTTAAAAGTCCTGACATTGAAAAGCCTTGAGTAAAAACAGCACTTGAACTCGTTATTATGCTTAATAAATTATTCTTTTTTTTGAAATATAGAATTAGATGAAGAAGGGAAAAACTCCATGATAGGAAGATTAGTGATTCATATAAATCACTTAGTGGAAAATGACCCGAATAAACCCAACGCGTAACTAATAATCCTGTTATACAGAAAAAACTAACTAGTAGGCCCTTTTCGGACAAATGAGATAATTGTACCACTTCATCTACAAAAAAAAAGGTTGTTAAACGAATTAGAATTACGATTGAAAGAATTGAAAAGGAAATATGTGTTAATATATGTTCTAAGGTTGAAAATATCATACAAAATCTTAAAAGATGCGTTGCTTAAATGCAACTCAAGAGTTAAATTAATTATAGAATCTTTTTATTCTTTTTAAAATTAAAAGTGAAAGGGTGACATGCCGCTACTCGGACTCGAACCGAGATGCTCTAGCACTGCTTCCTAAGAGCAGCGTGTCTACCAATTTCACCATAGCGGCTTGTGTTCAACTTATATCAACTTATAATAGCTAATGAATAAACAACCGTCGAGAATTTAGCAGTCCATTAAGAGTAATTTTTTTAGTTTCTTTAATAGGGATTTGAACCTTGGTTAGTTTAGGGACTTAAGAGGTTTTCGTGGGTTTTCGGCTACTCTAGAATTGTATTGTAACTAGATAATTATAATTCGAACCTGAAATCTCAAGCAAGAGTCAATCAAGGGATATAACTAAAAAACAGTTTTGTTTTACTTTTTCAATTTTAATGAACCTTTTCTCTATTTTTTTTTTATTTCAGGAATCAAATGGAACAAAAGAATTTATTTTAGGTTATCAACGAAGAAAAAACAGAAAAAGAAGACATCCAAAGGAGATACGGAGATACATTGTTCTTATTAAAAGCTCTTACTAAATTTTTGATTTAATTGAGTTGATAGTAGGAGATATATCAGTAATTTATATATTAATTCCTACAAATAAAAAAATAAAGTTATTTGAAAGTATTTCAAACTGTTGGTTAATTTCACTTAACTAAATATCTTAAGACCCCTATCGAAAACGTCTATAGTCTATAGATAAAAAAAAGAGAGATAAAACAAAAATTGTCGTATTTTTCTAGTAAATGTAACAAAAATGCGTTGATGGGGAAACTAAGCTTTCCCGTTCGGGAAATTAAAAAATTCACGCAAAAAAATCTTTTATTTTGTTCATTCGTTTGTCAGCAACAAATACTTTTTTTGATAAAAAAAGTATTTGTATTTACTAAATTCAGTAAAGGGGGGTTAGTTCCTTTACTGAATTTAGTAAATAATCTAAAAGCAACGACTAGAAAATAAAAGAGAAAAGAGTAAGCTGAGTTTCATTTTATATTTCCTATAAAATATAATATAAAATTTTGACTATCTAGTGCGTTGCGTGAATAAAGAATAAATGAGTCAATTTTTGAATGCATTCAGATGATTGCAACTTTATTACTTATTTTTTTTGTTGCACAAAAAAACTTTTTGAATTTCCAGTCAAAAGAGATTTACCTAATGAAAAAGCTTTTAAAGCCGTCCAATATCCCTTCCTTTTCCAAATATTTTTACGAATATGCTTTTTTGATGTAGAAATGCGCTTTTTTGGAACTGCCATTTAAAAAGAATTCCTTTTTGTTCTAGTTGGATGTGAAAGACATGTATTGTTCAAAAGAAGTTCTTCCTATTATATTCATATATTCATTCGATTTATTTGCTAATGAATATTATCTTCGAAAAAAAAAAGAAATATAATAAATATATTCAGAAAAATAAATAATAAGAAAAATTATAGATTTCGGTAGTTTTACTTAGTGCATATCTTCCCTTTTAGTTATTCCTCTCAAAGAGGTAAGATCTGGTTAATCGGAAACAATAAAAATCAATTAGGAAACTAATAATTAAAAAACTTTTTATGCAACAGACATATCAATATGGGTGGATTATCCCTTTCATTCCACTTCCAGTTCCTATATTCCTAGGGTTGGGTCTTCTTCTTTTTCCAACAACAACAATCAGACTTCGCCGTATGTGGTCTTTTCAGAGTGTTTTATTGTTAAGTATAATCTTGATTTTTTCAACCAACCTGTCTATTCAGCAAATAAATAGCAATTCTATTTATCAATATGTATGGTCTTGGCTCATTACTAACGACTTTTCTTTAGAATTGGGTTATTTACTAGACCCACTTACTTCTATTATGTCAATATTAATCACTACCGTTGGAATTGCGGTTCTTTTTTATAGTGATAATTATATGGCTCATGATCAATCTTATTTGAAATTTTTCACTTCTATGAGTTTTTTTAGTACTTCAATGTTAGGATTAGTTACTAGTTCTAATTTGATACAAATTTATATTTTTTGGGAATTGGTTGGGATGTCTTCTTATCTCTTAATTGGCTTTTGGTTCTCACGACCTCTTGCGGCAAATGCTTGTCAAAAATCTTTTGTAACTAATCGGGTAGGAGATTTTGGTTTATTATTAGGAATTTTAGGGTTTTATTGGATAACGGGTAGTTTCGAATTTGAGGATTTATTCGAAATAGTGAATAACTTGATTTATGCTAATGAAGTAAATCCTTTATTTCTTACTTTGTGTGCTGTTCTATTATTTGCTGGTTCCGTTGCTAAATCTGCACAATTTCCCCTTCATGTCTGGTTGCCTGATGCTATGGAGGGGCCTACTCCCATTTCTGCTCTTATACACGCTGCCACTATGGTAGCAGCGGGAATTTTTCTTGTAGCTCGGCTTCTTCCTCTTTTCATAGTTATACCCCCCACAATGAATTTAATCTCGTTAATAGCAATAATAACAGTTTTATTAGGAGCTGTTTTAGCTCTTGCTCAAAAAGACATTAAGAGAGGTTTAGCATATTCCACAATGTCCCAATTGGGTTATATGATGTTAGCTCTCGGTATGGGATCTTATCGAAATGCTTTATTCCATTTGATAACTCATGCCTATTCCAAAGCATTATTATTTTTAGGATCGGGATCCATTATTCATTCAATGGAAAGGCTTGTTGGCTATTCACCCTCAAAAAGTCAAAATATGGTTCTTATGGGAGGGTTGAGAAAATATATACCGATTACAAAAACGTCTTTTTTTTAGGTACACTTTCTCTTTCTGGTATTCCACCTTTAGCCTGCTTTTGGTCTAAAGATGAAATTCTTAATGATAGTTGGTTGTATTCAGCCACTTTTGCACTAATAGCTTGGTCCACTGCGGGATTAACCGCATTTTATATGTTTCGGATCTATTTCCTTACTTTTGAGGGACATTTAAATGTTCATTTTCAAAATTATAGTGGTAAACAAAAAATCGCCTTCTATTCAATATCTTTGTGGGGGACGGGAGTTTCAAAAAGAATTAGCCAAAATTCTTCTTTATTAAGTAGTCAAAGTTCCTCAAAAAAGATATTGAATAGAAGGGTTGATTCTAATTTTAGAAATAGGATACAACCCTTTTTTACTAGTACAAGGACTCCTTTTGACAACAAAAAACCTTACCCCTATATCCTTGTGAATCTGACAGTACTATCTTATTCCCTCTCCTTATATTGGGCCTATTTACTTTGTTCATTGGATCTATAGGAATTCCTGTCAATCAAGAACAAGAGGGGGTCTATTCGGATATAT